CATTATTTATTATTTAAATTGTTAATAATGGCATTACAATAAATAATTTTAAAAATTTTTTATATTAAATATAATAATATTAATATATAATAATAATATAATATATAATAATATTAATATAATATATAATAATATTAATATATAATAATAATATAATATATAATAATATTAATATAATATATAATAATATTAATAGATAATAATAAATCTACCCTATATAAAGGGTAGATTTATTTATTATTAATATAATATATAATAATATTAATATATAATAATAATATAATATATAATAATATTAATATAATATATAATAATATTAATATATAATAATAATATAATATATAATAATATTAATATAATATATAATAATATTAATAGATAATAATAAATCTACCCTATATAAAGGGTAGATTTATTTATTATTAATATAATATATAATAATATTAATATATAATAATAATATAATATATAATAATATTAATATAATATATAATAATATTAATATAATATAATAATATTAATATATAATAAAAATTAATAATAAATTTAGTATATAATAATAATTATATAAATATAATATTAATTTATAATAAGAAATAATAATAATAGGATTTATTAACATTTAACCCCCTTTCTTTTTTGTGAACAAAAAAAAAAAAGAAAGGGGGTTATAGATATAATTAGAGAATGTAAAAAATCTATTAAATTTATGGATTATTATTAAATATTATTGATTTAAAATAGGAATATGTAATTTATAATTTTAATATTAATTTAATTATTCTAAAATAATTATTTGATTATATACACATAAAAATTAATATAAGAATTTTAGTATATAATAATAATTGTATTAATATAAGATTAATTTATAATAAGAAATAATAATAATAAAATTAATAAGTAAGATTTAGTATTATTTTATAAGGTTCACTATTTGCCATTAAGTGGTTTAGGTAACATATAATAATAATGTTATTACCCCAATTAATAACATTATTATTAGTTACTTTAAATATTTAAATGATAAAAATTTATTAGCAGAAATATTTAAGGTAATCTTATTAACCAATAAGGGGAGGTTAACTATTTGCCACTAAGTGGTTCAAGTAACATATAATAATGTTATTACCCCAATTAATAACATTATTATTAGTTATTTTAAATATTTAGATAATAAAATTTTATTAGTATAAATATTTAAGGTAGTTTTATTACCCAATTAGGGGAGGTTCACTATTTGCCATTAAGTGGTTTAGGTAACATATAATAATAATGTTATTACCCCAATTAATAACATTATTATTAGTTACTTTAAATATTTAAATGATAAAAATTTATTAGCAGAAATATTTAAGGTAATCTTATTAACCAATAAGGGGAGGTTAACTATTTGCCACTAAGTGGTTCATAATATTATCCCTTCCCGCCCCTCCTCCTTTTTTTTTTTTTTTTTTTATGTAAAAATATATTATATAATATTGCCATCCTGATTATTTATAATAAATCAATAAGTTTGATTCTAGCTTATATTGTTAATTATTTTAAATTAATTATATGTTTAAGTATGAATTATTATTTTGCAGTAATCTATTTTATTAATATTTTTATTTTTATTTTGAAATTTAATTAAATTAGATTAAATTTTGTGCCAGCATTCGCGGTTATACAAATTTTTTAAATTAATATTTTTGGTTAATTGTATTTATTTTTATATTGATTTAAATGTATATTTATTTAGGTGGAATTTATATTTATAATGAATATCTTTTTTATTAATATTAAGTCTAATTTTTAAACTAGGATTAGATACCCTATTATTTTTTATTTAAATTTTTCCCTGAATATTGATAGTTAAGTTCTATAAAACTCAAAGAATTTGGCGGTAATTTATCTTTTTAGAGGAACCTGTATTTTAATTGATACACCACAATAATTTTTACCTAAATTTTATTTGTATATCGCTATATATTGGAGTGTTTTATAAAGAAATTTTCTATTATATTAATATTTTATATTAGGTCAAGGTGCAGTTTTATTTAGGTAAATATGGGTTACATTATTTATATTTATATTGAAAAAATAATTAATAATTTTTTGGAAAAAGGATTTATTAGTAATTTTAATATATTAATTATTTTGAATTTAGCACTAAATTATGTACATATCGCCCGTCACTCTCAATAAAATGAGATAAGTCGTAACAAAGTAGTTTTACCGGAAGGTGAATCTAGAATGTTCAGATTATAGCTTATATTTAAAGCTTATTATTTACATTAATATGAAAATAAATTATTTTATCTGATTTTTTATTCTATTAATAATTAACATTTAAATTTATTTTTTATAGTATTATTTAGAAATAATAAATTTAGTATTTACTGTCAAGTAATTTTTATAAAAGTTTAATAAAATTTATTAGTACCTTTTGTATCAGGGTTAATTTAATTTATTATTTATTTTTCTTTCCCGAAAAAATGGTATCTATATTATGTTTTTTTTTATTGTTATATTAATATTAATTAGCTTATTATGGTAGTGATATTCTATTCGCCCATTTATTATATCTGGTTATTTAGGATTTCAATTTAATTGATAATTAATTTTTATATTTTTTATTTAATTTGTTAATTATATATAATTTGGGATAATCTTTTTTATTATTTAAAATTTTTATTAATTAATTATTTTTTAATTTAAAATCTTTTATTTAGTTCTTAATAGATTATAATTTATATTTTTAATTTTTTTGTATTTATATTATTACTAAATTCTTTTAATTAATTTTTAATTAAATTAATTAATGATTAAATTAGTATAATTTTTAATTGAAATATAATTAATTCGACAAATTTAATCTTCAACTGTTTATCAAAAACATTTCTTTTAGATTAAATTAAAGGTAAATTCTGCCCTATGGTAAATAATTAAATGGCTGCAGTATTTTGACTGTGCAAAGGTAGCATAATAATTAGTCATTTAATTGTTGACTTGTATGAATGGATAAATGAGAGATTTATTTTTTTTATTTTAATATTAAAATTTTATTATTAAGTAAAAAAGCTTAATTGATTTTTAGGGACGAAAAGACCCTACAGAACTTTATTATAATTAATATATTAAATTTTTAGTAAAATTTTTATTAATATTTTAATTGTTTTTTTGTTGGGGTGACAAATAAATTTTAACTTTATTTTTTTTATTCATTAATTTATGATTTTTTTTGATCCTTGATTTAGATTATAAGTTTTAGTTACCTTAGGGATAACAGCGTAATTTTAATGGGGAGTTCATATTTATATTAAAGTTTGCGACCTCGATGTTGAATTAAGATAAGTATGAGGGGTAGGTTTTTCATTACTAAGTCTGTTCGACTTTTAAATTCTTACATGATTTGAGTTCAAACCGGTGTAAGCCAGGTTGGTTTCTATCTTAAAATAAATTTTCTTTATAGTACGAAAGGACCTAAAGAGTCAATTTTTTTTGTAAATATTGAATTATATTATTGATTTGGCAGATTAGTGCTTTAAATTTAGAATTTAATAATGTATAATTATACAATCAATTATTATTTATTTAAGCTCATTAATTTTACTGCTTATAGTTATAATTTCTGTTGGTTTTTTTACTTTATTGGAGCGTAAATTTCTTAGTTATATACAAATTCGTAAAGGCCCTAATAAGGTTGGTTTTTTAGGCTTATTACAACCATTTAGCGACGGATTTAAATTATTCTTAAGGGAACATTGTTGACCTATAAATTCTAATATATTTATTTATTATGTTTGTCCTATTTATAGATTAATTCAGTCCTTATTTATTTGATGTTTATTTCCTTACTATATTAATTTAATTGAATTTAATTATTCAATGTTATTTTTTTTATGTATTTCAAGTATTGGGGTATATGGATTAATTGTTTGTGGTTGATCTTCAAATAGTATGTACTCCATATTAGGTTGTATTCGAAGTGTTTCTCAGGCAATTTCTTATGAAGTCTCTCTATCATTAATTTTACTTAGTTATTTTCTTTTAGTAGATAGCTATAGTTTAATTGATTTCTTTAAAATTCAATTTAACTGTTGATTCATTTTTTTTTCAATTCCTATATTTTTTTGCTGATTTTCTTGTTGTTTAGCTGAAACTAATCGCTCTCCCTTTGATTTTTCTGAGGGAGAAAGAGAATTAGTTTCTGGATTTAATATTGAATATGGCTCTGGTGGGTTTGCCCTTCTTTTTATCTCAGAATATTCTAGAATTATTTTTATATGTTTAATTACTAATATAATTTTTTTTGGGGGTGATTATATTTTTTTTATATTTTATTTAAAATTGATTTTTTTTTGTTTTGTTTTTATTTGAGTTCGTTGTTCTTTACCTCGGTATCGATATGATAAATTAATATATCTAGCTTGAAAGTGTTATTTACCTATGAGTTTAAATTATATTATTTTTTTTTTGTTTATTAAGTCTTTAATTTTTTATCATTTTTTTTTGTAAAGTTATTAAATTTCTCTTTCTAATATTTTCAAAATATTTGCTTTAAAATTAAATATAAGCTAAATAACTAATTTAATAATTTATCTCATATTTTAGTAATTACAGGGTCTGTAATAAAGTATATAAAGTAAAATACAGTTAAAATTATTCCTGTGGATGTGTAAGGTCTTTCCACAGGGCGGGCTCCAATTCATGTTAATAAAATTACTACACAAACGAAAATTCAAAAATTTATTTGACTAATGGGATAAAATGTGATACCTTTAAATTTTATTTTTATTGAAAATGGTATAATTAATAAAATTACAATTGATAAGAATAATGCTATTACCCCTCCTAATTTATTAGGGATAGATCGCAGAATTGCATATGCAAATAGGAAGTATCACTCTGGTTGAATATGAATTGGGGTTACTATAGGATTTGCTGGGGTAAAGTTATCAGGGTCTGATAATATGTAAGGCTCTAATATATTTAGTATTAATAATGAAGTTAATACAATTATAAATCCCAGTAAATCTTTAATAGTAAAGTAAGGATGAAATGGAATTTTATCAATATTTGAATTTATCCCAATAGGATTTCTTGACCCAGTTAAATGTAAAAAAAATAAATGAATAATAACTATTATAGATACAATGAATGGTAATAGAAAGTGTAAACTAAAAAATCGTGATAATGTTGCATTATCTACTGCGAATCCCCCCCAGATTCAGTTTACTAGTATTAACCCAATATATGGAATTGCTGATATTAAATTAGTAATTACTGTTGCCCCCCAAAATGATATTTGTCCTCATGGTAAAACATATCCTAAGAATGCTGTAGCTATTGTTATTAATATAATAATTATTCCAACAATTCATGTTAATTTATATTTATATGAACCATAATATATACCTCGTCCTGTATGTAAATATATACAGATAAAAAATAATGATGCCCCATTTGAATGTAGTGTTCGCATTAATCAACCATAATTTACGTTTCGTGTAATATGATTAACACTATTAAATGCTATCTCTACATTTGATGTATAGTGTATAGATAATAAAATACCAGAAATTAATTGAATTAGCAAGCATATTCCTAAAAGGGAACCAAAATTTCACCATGCAGATAAATTTATAGGAGCTGGTAAGTCAACTAACGAATTATTAATAATTTTAAGAAGTTGATTAGATTTAAAGATTGATTTTTTCATAATTTTTTGATCGCAAGGGCCCCTCATGATGTTTTACAATTTTTGATACAACAATTATAGTTAATAATAAATATATTACTAAAATAATTGTTAATAATATAGATTTTTTGTTATATAGTTTAATTATAGAATAATATTCTATTGTTATATTTGTTAAATCTTGTAATTCATTAATTTGATTTTCATTAATTATTTCTTCTGAAATTATAATTATAATAATTAGTACAATAGTTAAATTTAATTTTAGTTTAAATTTTTCATTAGATGCAATACTACTTATATATGTAAATAAAATAAGTAAACCCCCTACTATTATTAGGAATGTAATTATTGCAAATCATGAGGAAAACATTATTTTATTTATTAATATTGTTATTAATAATGTTTGAATTAGTAAGATTACACCTATTCTTAAGGGATTTATTAAGAATGGAATTATTGTTACTATTAATGTTATTAATTTAATTAATATTATTTTAATTTCAGTATATAGTTTATAATAATATGGATTTTGGATATCTAAGATATGTAATTTAATTACATTATACTGATATTTTAAAGGTTTAACACCTAAATTTAGTTTACAAAACTAATATTTTTATTAAATTATTAAAACTAATGAATTTGTTTTTTTTTTCCTATCTATTTATTTTTTCTTGTGTTTCTTTAATTTTTATCCGCAAACATCTACTTTTATGTTTATTAAGATTAGAATTTATGGTATTATCACTTTTGTTTTTAATTATAATTTATTGTTTAATATTTTTTACTTCAAATTTTTATTTATATATTTATATAATAACTTTTTATGTTTGTGAGGGGGTGTTAGGCTTAAGAGTTTTAGTTAGAATAATTCGTTTCCACGGTAATGATTATATAAATTCTCTTTTTCTATGATAAAATTTATTATTTATTTATTTTTTATAACCCCTTTATTATTCTTAAATAATGTTTGATATTTAATTCAATTTATAATTATTATATTAATCAGTTTTTTTTGTTTATGTAATTGTAATTTATATTTTTCTAATATTTCTTATTATTTTGGAATAGATTATATTTCATATGGCTTAATTATTTTAAGTCTTTTAATTTCTTCATTAATAATTTTTGCTAGATCAAAAATTTATCTTCTTTATAATAATAATGTTTTTATTTTAATAAATTTAATTCTCTGCTTATGTTTGATCCTTGTTTTTAGTTTTTTAAATATATTTATAATATATGTTTTTTTTGAATTTAGTTTAATTCCTTTAATAATTTTAATTTTTGGTTGAGGATATCAACCTGAGCGTTTAATTTCAGGTTTATACTTATTTTTTTATACTTTATTTGCATCACTCCCTCTTTTAATAGTTATTTTATTTTTGTATTTTAATTATAGAAGTATATTCTTTGATATAAATTATGGGCTATCTTACTCTTTTATAATACATTTTTGTATAATCTTTGCTTTTTTAGTTAAATTACCTATATTTATGTTGCATTTTTGGTTACCAAAAGCTCATGTTGAAGCACCAATTTCTGGCTCAATAATTTTAGCAGGTTTAATATTAAAAATTGGGGGTTATGGGTTAATTCGATTTATATTTATTTATGAAAATATTTTTTACAAATATAGTTATTTATGATTTACTCTGTCTATTGTAGGTTCAATTTCTGTAAGTTTAATTTGTTTAATTCAAGGCGATGTAAAATGTTTAATTGCTTATTCTTCAGTAGCTCACATAGGTATAAGTCTTATAGGTTTATTAACTATAACAAAATTTGGTTTATATGGGTCATATTTAATAATATTAGGACATGGGCTTTGTTCATCAGGTCTTTTTTGTTTAGCAAATATTTCATATGAACGTATATTAAGACGTAGATTTATATTAAATAAGGGATTTATATTATATATACCTAGAATATGTATAATTTGATTTATATTTTGTTCTTTTAATATAAGTTGTCCCCCCAGTATTAATTTTATTAGAGAAATTTTTATTATAAATAGAATAATTTTTTATTGGGAAAATTCTATTTATTATATTTTAACAATTTCTTTTTTTGCTGCTTGTTTTAGATTTTATTTATTTAGATTTACACAACATGGAAAATTCCACTATATATATAGTTGTTCTGAATGTACAGTTCGAGAATATATTTTAATAATAATTCATTTAATTCCTTTAGTTTTAATTATAATAATTTTATCAGTATACTTTTGATAATTTAAGTATTTTATTAAAATAAAGAATTGTGGTTTCTTAGATGACTAATGTCCTTAAGTTTTGATAAAAATTAATTTTTACTTTTATTGGTTTATAATTATATTATTAATGTCAATAATTTTTTTTACTTTAGGATTAATATTTATATACATGGATTATACTATATTATTTGAATGAAAAATTTTTTTTTTGAATTCAGTTCCAGTTTACTATGTAATTTTATTAGATTGAATTTCATTAATTTTTAGTTCAGTTGTTTTATTTATTTCTTCTATAGTAATTTTATATAGAATTAATTATATTGGTATTTATAGATATTCATCTAATCGTTTTCTTTTTTTGGTTATTTTATTTATTATTAGAATAATTTTAATAATTATAAGACCCAATTTAGTGAGCATTATATTAGGTTGAGATGGATTAGGTTTGGTTTCTTATTGTCTTGTAATTTATTACAGATCAATAAAGAGATATTTAGCTGGTTTAATTACTTGCTTAACTAATCGTTTAGGTGATATTGGTTTACTTATTTCTATTTGTTGAATTATATCCTACGGTAGATGACATTTTATTTATTATGAAAGCTTTTTTAATAGCTATATTTGTTATATAGTTATTATTTCTTGTTTTACTAAAAGTGCTCAAATTCCTTTTTCATGTTGATTACCAGCTGCAATAGCAGCACCTACCCCTGTATCATCATTAGTTCATTCTTCTACACTTGTAACTGCAGGAGTTTATTTATTAATTCGTTTTTATAATACATTTAATTTTAGAAATTATATTTTTTTGTTTATTAGAATAATAACTATAATTTTTTCTTCATTATGTGCTAGCTATGAGTTTGATTTAAAAAAAATTATTGCTTTATCTACTTTAAGTCAATTAGGTCTTATAATAAGATCATTATTTTTTGGAATAGTAGACTTATCATTTTTTCATTTATTAACTCATGCTATATTTAAGTCTCTTTTATTTCTTTGTTCTGGTATTTTTATTTTTTATATAAATGACAATCAAGATATTCGTATAATAGGTTCTGTTTGTATTTTTATACCATTCACAACTTCTTGTTTTAATATTTCGAGATTAACACTTTGTGGAATTCCATTTCTGTCAGGGTTTTATTCCAAAGATTTTTTAATTGAAAATATATCTTTTAATAGATTAAATTTTATTATTTTCTTAATATTTTATTTTTCATTAGGTTTAACAGCATGTTATAGATCTCGTTTATTTTATTATTCTATGATTTGTAATTATAATTTTATTTGCTATAATTTTATTAATGACAATTTCAATTTAATAAAAATTAGAATTTTTATTTTAACACTTTTTTCAATTTTTACTGGGGGTATATTAATATGATTTATGAATTTTGATATAACTTATATTGTTTTACCTTTTAAAATTAAAATAATATCTTTATTTATTGTAATTTTAGGTTTGTGATTAGGTTTAGAATTTTGTAACTTTAAATATATATTTATATTAAATTACTATTTATTTAATAGTTATATATGATTTATATTTGGGTATTCTTTTATTATATTTAAATTGACTTATAAATCATCTATTATAAATTCTTATCAAGTTTCTGCATGAGGGGAATATTATGGGGGTAATGGTTTATCTTTTTATTTATTAAAATTATCAAATTTTATTCAATATTATTCTTCAAATAATTTAAGGATTTTTTTAATCTCTTTCTTAATATGATTTATATATATAATATATTTTAATAGCTTATATTAGAGCGTAATATTGAAGATATTAATGAGAATAATTTTCTTGAAATAATTTATAAGTTAACATTTAACTATTTCTTTAATGAAAATAAAGTGTTTTAATAAACTATATAAATATAAGAGACAAACGGAGTTTAACCGCTTAAAAAATTAGTTAGCAGCTATTTTTTTTCCTAATCTCTTTTAATTGGAATGAATATTCAATTTTCTTATTAACAATAAGTTACCTCTAATTTTTGGCTTCAATTAAAGTAAGGGGTATGTTATTCCCTATATTTTAGGTCGAAACTAAATGTATTTATTTTTACTTCTTTACTAAGATTAGCTATTTTAGCACTTCTTGATTGCAAATCAAGTATTATTATTAAATATAATCCAATATTAAGTTGTTCAATTTAATATCCCATTATATCATTCATGAAATAAACCTAAAATTAAGATTAATACAAATATAGTTGATGTAATTAATCAATATATTAATATTGAGGACTTTAATGTAAAAATTATTGGAATAATAATAATAATTTCAATATCAAAAATTAAAAAAATTACAGCAATTAAAAAGAAATGAATTGAAAATGGTAATCGCTTGTAAGATATTGGATTGAACCCACATTCAAATGGAGTTGATTTTTGTAAATCAATAATTGATTTTTTTCTAACAATCAAAATTAATATAGAAATTAATATAATTAATAAAATAATAATTGTTATAAATAGTAATAATTTATTGATTATTCTTTTTAAATATTTAAACCTTCAAGTTGGAAGCTTGTTATACTTTTTATAATAAAAGAATATTTACCTCATCAATAAACTGTAATATATAAAAAAAGTCAAACAACATCTACAAAATGTCAGTATCAAGCTGATGCTTCAAATCCTACATGGTGATTTCTAGAGAAATGTAAATTAATTATTCGTATTAATGATACAACAATAAAAATTGTTCCAATTATTACATGGATACCGTGGAATCCTGTTCTTATAAAAAATGTTCTCCCATAAATTGAATCTGAAATACAAAATGGCGATTCAATATATTCATATAGTTGTAGAATTGAAAAATAAATTCCAAGATAAATTGTTAATATTGTTCTTTGAATCATTTGAGTATAATTTTTATTTACAATCGAATTATGAGCTCAAGTTATTGTAATACCAGATGATAATAAAATTATAGTATTTAATATTGGAATATTTATAGGGTCAAATGTTTTAATTCCTATTGGAGGTCAATTTAATCCAATTTCTATTGTAGGGGAGAGACTTCTATGAAAGAATGCTCAAAAGAATGAAGAAAAAAACAACACTTCTGAAATAATAAATAAAATTATACCTAATTTTATTCTTGTTACAACCTTTTTAGTATGAAGTCCTTGAAAAGTTGATTCTCGAATAACATCACGTCATCATTGAATTATTGTTAAAATAATAATAATAAATCCTAAAATAAATAAGTTTATATTAATTTTATGGAATCATATAATTATACCAGAAGTAAGTGTTATTACCCCAATTGATCCAGTAATAGGTCAAGGGCTATTATTAACTAGGTGGAACGGATGATTATTCATTTAAACTTCTCTTGAATATAAATTTGTTAATGTTATAAATACATAGGATTGAATTAAAGCTACAGCAGTTTCAAATACTATTAAAATAATAAATAAAATTATACAGGAAATTATTAATATTCTATTTCTAATATTATTTCCTAATAATGATATTAATAAATGACCAGCAATTATATTAGCTGTTAACCGAACTGCTAATGAGCCAGGACGAATTAAGTTTCTAATAGTTTCAATTAATACTATAAATGGTATTAGAATAGAAGGGGTTCCAATTGGAACTAAATGTATAAATATATGATTTGTATTATTTATTCAACCATAAATTATGAATCCTATTCATATAGGTAAAGCTAATGAGATTGAAAAAACTAAATGTGAAGATGCAGTAAAAATATATGGTAATAACCCTATAATATTATTAAATAAAATTATAATAAATATACTTAATATAATTAATCTTATTCCCTTATATTTTATTAATGAAGTTAATTCAGAATGGAGTTTAATTAATAAATTGTTAAAAATAATTGTATTCTTATTTTTTAAAAATCAAAAATTTTTTGGTGTTATAAATATGAAAATTATAATTCTGATTCAATTTATAGAAAAAATCCCTGTGCACGGATCAAAAACAGAAAATAAATTACCTATCACTTTCAATTTATTTGAGTAGTTTGTTTTTTTATTATTGGTATTGACTTTCTTATAATATTAAAATATAGTATAGATATTATTAATATAAATGTAGATACAAATATAATTATTAAAAATGTTCATCATATTGGGGCTATTTGTGGCAAAAAGAATTATTAAAATTAATTTTTTTAATTTGACAAATTAATGTTTTTAATAAACTAAACTCTTCATTAAGGATATTTGCTAAATTATCATTATTTGGTTTAAGAGACCAATACTTGCCTTTAAGTGTCTTAATGAATATTTATTTAATCATAAGATAAAGGATTTTAAATTAATTCTTTCTATAACAATTGGTATAAATCTATGATTAGCACCACAAATTTCAGAACATTGACCAAAATATAACCCAGGACGATTTATTATAATACTTCCTTGATTAATTCGTCCAGGGGATGCATCAATTTTAATACCTAATGAAGGAATTGTTCATGAATGAATAACATCAGTAGATGTTACTAAAATTCGTGTATTAATATTATAAGGTAATGTAATACGGTTATCTGTATCTAATAATCGGAATTCATTTAATTCTAGTTCATTAGTTGGTTTTATATATGAATCAAATTCGATTTTTTTAAAATCTGAATATTCGTAAGATCAAAATCACTGATGACCAACAGCTTTAATTGTAATTAGTGGATTATTAATTTCTTCTAATAAGTATAAAATTCGAAGTGAAGGTAAAGCAATAAAAATTAATAAAAATGCTGGTATAATAGTTCAAATTAATTCAATTATTTGACCCTCTAGTAATAATCGATTAACAAATTTATTAACAAAAAGTGTTGTTATTATATATCTAACAATTACAGTAATTATTATAATAATTATTATAGTATGATCATGAAATATAATTAATTGTTCTATAATTGGAGATACAGCATCTTGAAATGATAAAGTTATTCATGATGAAATTTCCAATAAAATAATAATATTTATAAATGAATCTTAAATTCAATGCACTAATCTGCCATATTAGATTTATTTAATTATTAAAGGGAGTTCATAGTAAGAATGTTCTTCTGGGGGTAATTTTTGTAACCACTCTATTGAGGATAAATTATTATTAGCAAATAATGCAATACGCTTTGAAATTATTCTTTCTCAGATAATAAAAACTATAATTAATACGCTAATTAATGAGATAAGTCTACCAATTGAAGAAATAGTATTTCATAGGGTGTAAAAATCTGAATAATCAGAATATCGTCGAGGTAAACCTCTTAACCCTAAGAAATGTTGTGGAAAAAATGTTAAATTTACTCCTAAAAATATTGTTAAAAATTGTATTTTTAATCATTTTGGGTTTATTGTTAAACCTGTAAATAATGGGTATCATTGAATAAATCCTGCTATAATAGCAAAAACTGCTCCTATAGATAATACATAATGAAAATGGGCAACAACATAATAAGTATCATGTAAAATTACATCAATTGATGAATTTGATAAAATAATACCAGTTAAACCACCTATTCTAAATAGGAATACAAACCCTGAAGATCATATTATTGAAATTCTGATTTTGGTAGATACTCCATGTATTGTTGCTATTCATCTAAATACTTTAATTCCTGTAGGTACTGCAATAATTATTGTAGCTGATGTAAAATATGCGCGGGTGTCTACATCTATTCCAACAGTAAATATATGATGAGCTCAAACAACAAATCCCAATAATCCAATTGAAAGTATAGCATACACTATTCCAATATATCCAAAAGATTCATTCTTACCACTTTCCTGAGTAATAATGTGTGAAATTAATCCAAATCCAGGTAAAATAAGAATATAAACTTCAGGATGCCCAAAAAATCAAAATAAGTGTTGATATAAAATAGGGTCCCCACCCCCTGATGGATCAAAAAATCTAGTATTAATATTACGATCAGTCAATAATATTGTAATAGCACCAGCTAAAACTGGTAATGAAAGAAGTAATAATAAGGCAGTAATTACAACTGACCAAACAAATAAAGGGGTACAATCTAAATTTATACCAGTTCTTCGCATGTTTAATACAGTTGTAATAAAATTTACAGCACCAAGAATGGATGAAATTCCAGCTAAATGTAAAGAAAAAATTGTTAAATCTACTCTAGCTCCTGAATGAGCAATATTAGATGATAGGGGGGGATAAACTGTTCAACCTGTTCCAGCCCCTATTTCAACTGTTCTTCTAATTAATAAAAGAATTAGTGAGGGAGGTAGAAGTCAAAATCTTATATTATTCATTCGAGGAAATGCTATATCTGGGGCCCCAATTATAAGTGGGAGAAGTCAGTTACCAAATCCACCAATTATAATTGGTATAACTATAAAAAAAATTATAATAAAAGCATGTGATGTTACAATCACATTATAAAGTTGGTCATTATTAATAAATGGTCCAGGCTGAGCTAATTCAATACGAATAATAATTCTAAGTATTATTCCAATTATTCCTGATCAAATCCCAAAAATGAAGTATATTGTTCCGATATCTTTATGATTAGTAGAAAATAATCATTTGTTCATTTTGATTAAGGTGTCTGATTAAAGTAATAAATTGTAAATTTATTTAAGAATTAACTATTCTCTTAATAAATCTTATAGTTTAATAAAAACATTAAATTGCAAATTTAATATTGATCTTTATCTAAGATTTACTTAAAATTAGTATATTTAACTTTGAAGGTTAATAGTTTAAATAACTTAAAATCTTAGAATAAAGATTTAATAAAAATTATCAATGATAATATTAAAATATTAATTAAAGTAAGAATAATCATTGAATATCTTAATGAAAATAAATTTCATTTTATTAAAATTGAACTAAACATAATTGATATATAAGTACATCGAATATAATAAAACATAACAATTAGGGAGGAGATTAATATTGTTATTAAAATTAATATTTGATTATTTATAATAATAAATTCAAATAATATTAATTTTCTTAAAAAACCTAATATTGGGGGGACCCCTCCGAAAGATATTATTATTAATCAAAAACAAGTTTTAGTTTTTAAATTAAATTCATTAATTATAATTTGATTTAAATAATAAATATTTAATTTTGTCATTATTAAAACAATACATATTAACATAAATATATAAATTAGTATATAAATTAATCATAAGGATATTTCATTAATACATGAGCAAGTAAAACCTAAATTGTAAATTGATGAATAGCCTAAAATTTTTCGAACAGAATTTTGATTAATACCTAAAATTGATCCCAAAATTAAAGATATTATAATAGGAATTCATATAGTTAAATTAATATAAGATAAAATTATAAGGGGGGGAATTTTTATTAATGTTAATAAAATAAAAATAGAATCATAAGTAATTCCCTCAACAACACTTAAAACTCAGTTATGAAATGGGGCTATACCAATTTTTAATAATAATGAAATAACTATAATAAATAAACTCATTTTGATTATTATTATTAAAAACAATATACCAAACATTAAAATTGATGATCTTATTCTTTGAATGATAAAATATTTTATTATAGATTCAGATCTTAGTGAATTTGATCTAATTATTAAAGGTAAAAAAGAAATTAATCTAATTTCCAGCCCAGACCATATTATTATTCAATTATTAGAACAAATACAAACTATAACCCCAATAATTATAGTAGTATTAAATAATAATTTTGTTGAATTTATAATAATTAAAAAGAAGAAGATTTTACTTCTATGTTTAGGGTATGAACCTAATAGCTTAGTTAGCTTATCTTTTTATAGATTAGTGTATGATGCACATAAATTTTTGATATTTAAAGAAAAGTTTAATTCTTTTATTTATAATAAGAACAGTAATTGCATAATTTATTCTATCAAAATAACCCTTTTCCTTCAGGCATCTTATT